TCTAGGAAAATTAAATATATAGAAGACTTTAAATTAAAGTCTTTTTATCACATTTATTCTACATTACATTGTCAGAACGCAAATCTCGTATGTACCAATAGGGAAATTTTTGATACATGAAGCCATGATCTAATAGATATATAGAAATCTTATTCTATCTAATTCTACCTAATATTCTATATCGATTCTCTACAGTATCGAAATTCGAAATATATAATCTAAAAAGAGAATGGATAAAAAAAACAAATAAGGAGAAATGGAGATATAAAAAAAATTATCCTGTGTTCTGGAATCAAAGAAGGATATAGAAAAGGTCTTTGCTATGTCTCTTATGTTATGAAACTTTTTTTATGGGAAAGAGAGGAATAGTCATTTTTTCTTATAGAACATCTAGGAGTAAGACGATTTAATCGGAAATATCGACGGATTTCCGCAGAGTCCAAAGAAATATGAAAATGAAAAGAGAGACCCACTGTTCCGATTTCATCTATATCGAATTTTAATATCAGCATAGTGGATATAATAATAATTCAATGGGTTAGGTTCACTTACTTTTTCTTTTGTTGATTTCGAATCTTTTTTTTTTATTTTTTTTTTTTTGAATAATGTAAAGTCAAATAGAAATGTTTGCCGATTCAAAAGAAAATTTATCACTAGTATTACTATACTATAACTTATTAGAATGAGAACTTATGCTAATTCATTCATTTTTAGAATTATACGCTTTCTTGCTTTTTGATATTACAAATATCAACAGTATCACTATTTTCTCTTAAAATATGAATACTCCCACGCACGAGAGTTTTAGGATAAAAGCCCCTTATCGGATTTGAACCGATGACTTACGCCTTACCATGGCGTTACTCTACCACTGAGTTAAAAAGGCCTCTTTCATTTTATTCCTTAAAAAACCACTATGAGTTTAGTGAATATAAATAGATTGAATTATAACATATTTATAGATATATATTTTATTTTCATAATGGCTTATTCCCCAACGAAAAATTGGATTTACAGCAATTTTATTTACCTAGTGCATTATCATTATATTATAGGGTAACCTAGTAAATATAGGGCAAATAAAAAAGGTCTTTGACATTGGATTAATACATGTACCTACTAATTCAACGATAGATTCGAGATATTTTATTGAGTCGTTGATGGAGAGATTCGATGAACAAAATTCTTAGAAAAAAGTCCAAATCATAAATATAAATTCTAAATCGAAATTAAATTTAAATTTAAAATTATAGTAGATAATAAAAAATAGATTTATATAGAATAGCGATTCTAATGAATGATTCAGGAATAGACAAAAAATTCTATGGAATCATGAAAGACGAAAAATACTTCGGATCTAGTCAGACCATATCATTCTATTGTATATTGACAATTTCAAAAAACTGCTCATACTATGAGCATAGTGTGCTGGTGGTCGGGCAAATATGCCCCCATCGTCTAGTGGTTCAGGACATCTCTCTTTCAAGGAGGCAGCGGGGATTCGACTTCCCCTGGGGGTAAGGTATTACGAAAGGAAAAATGGATCAGGGATTCTCAGTAAGCCCAGAACAGAATTGATTCTTCCTGGGTCGATGCCCGAGCGGTTAATGGGGACGGACTGTAAATTCGTTGGCAATATGTCTACGCTGGTTCAAATCCAGCTCGGCCCAATAATTCGCTAATCCACACACATGAAATGATATAACCCCTTTGTTCTCCAGAAATGCCCGATACGAAAGAAAAAAAAGGAAAATGGTTGTCCCACCCGCTATTTTTTGTTTGGCTCTTTTCTTTTTCTTTTTTCAAAAAAATTATGATCTTGCTGATGATCTAGATTCATATCATGATCTGTAAGTATAAAGTCTAAGAAAAAAAAAAAAAAAAGAGTTTTTTTCTTTCCATTACTTTATTATTTTTTTCATTGAAAGAACGATTATCAATCGATTTGGAAATAAGTAAAGGATTACGAGTAATCCTTGCTGTTCGCATTAAAAAGCATTGATATATATATTACTCACGTCTCTGTTACAAGACGACAATTCTAATCTAAATTCTAAATAGAAAGTCTTTGAGTGAAATCATAAGACTATGTATACCGTATACTTTATTTCCCTGGGATTGTAGTTCAATCGGTCAGAGCACCGCCCTGTCAAGGCGGAAGCTGCGGGTTCGAGCCCCGTCAGTCCCGACGGATCAAAATGTAATACAAAAAAAAAAAAAAATACATAAATTTCTCTCTCCTTTTTCTGTAAAATGTAAAAAGAGGACAAATAGCATAATGTCATTCCCAAGGGATCCTTCTTAATTTTTCTATTTTTTTTTTTTTTTTTTTTTTTTTTTTTTGCTTCTATCCTTTGTTTGTAACCGATGTAAGCGTAAAGGCGTTTAGATGAGACTTCATCAGATGAGAAAGCAGTCGTTTAGAGAAAAGAAAGAATGGAAAAAGTGATAAATAAAAAAGAAAGTCAAGAAATTTTTGATTCGGTATGGATAAAGGATCTTCCTATGTTATACTATTTAATTCTCGACGATGAATCGATTTGATAGTTCAGATATTGTTATTCATGATATTAAATTTACAGGCGAAAGAGTTATCATCTCTATGGGATTAAATCCCGAGTTATTGCGAAGTAAAGAAAAATTAAATAAATAGTGAGATTATGGAAGTCAATATTCTCGCATTTATTGCTACTGCACTGTTCATTCTAGTTCCTACTGCCTTTTTGCTTATAATATACGTAAAAACGATCAGTCAAAGTCAGGGCGATAAAGTTGAATGAAACTTGACTTCTTAATTCTTGTCAATGATTAATGATTGAAGAAACAAAATGAAAAATGAAAAGGATTCCAATTTCGTGTCTTAAATGAAATGAGTGGACTAGAATCAACAGTATTCTATGAGATCCGATAGTATGAGTATGGTAGAAAGATTCCTATTTCTTTCTACCATACTCTCTATTATATTATTGTTATGCAGTGTATTTGTACTGGATAACGATGTAGGCGGCTTAATATAGATCAATCTACAATCTAAATACGTATTTTCCTACATGTATATATGAATTATCGAGATGTATTCACTTAATTGAATATTTAATAACCGAACCGCTTTCTTTTCTCTTTAAACAAGGGGGAAACAGAACAAATAAAAAGGCAAATAGAAAGGTTAAAAAGGTTTACACTCTTCCGCATTGTCTAGATCTGTAACACTGTTAAGAGCGGGGTTTATCAAAATAGAAATTTATAGAAATTTTAGGAAGAATTTGGTTAGAAACGGATTTCCAATCATTTGTATTCATTCCTTATTTGTTTGATTGAAATGATATTATTCGTATTTTTTTGATTATTCATATATAGAATAGAAGTCATATATATATATATATATGAATATATGAAATAATTATAGAAAGTTCTTATTCATATTTCATAATTTCATATATAGGATTATTGTTATTCAATATATATTTGATTATTCATAGACTACATTACTCTACTAGAATTCAATATAATATGGAAATGCAGATAATTTTATCTAAAATAAAATTAATAATTAATTAATTAATTAATAAGAAGAGTGAAATCTTTGCCAAACAATTTATAAAACAATTGATGCAGTTTGATTCCTCAGTTCAATTCGTAGTACCTCGACTCTAGAGTCCACTTCTTCCCCATACTACGAGTGAAAGGGAAAATGTAAAGACTACCATTAAAGCAGCCCAAGCGAGACTTACTATATCCATGTTAATTCTATCCCCTATCTCTATGAATATGAAGGAATTATTCCATTATTATTCACTAATAATAGTCGAATTATTGGCACAGAGTCAAAAAAGGATTTTGCTACATACCATTGATGAAACGATCTAATAAATCCAATTCAATTCTAATAAGTTAGTATATGATTTGTAGTAGAATCGGTAAAGATTAAGTACAAGCAAAATAAGCAGTGACGCTTTTGGAAGTATCAAGAAAATTTTTCTAACATGTAGGAACAATAACATGTTTTGTTGTGCTTCATTAACTCAAACGTCTAAAAAAGATAGAATCAAGATGGATCGCTATTTATTACATACCCCTATTTTTTTCCATTTGATCGGATCTGTACCTTACCTTCTCTCCATTCTCTATGTAAAACAATCGTAAGACAGTCTAGTCAAGAACGGAATAGGAATTCCCTAAAAGAACTTGGTTTTTTTTATTTTAGATAAAAAATATAAAAGTAAAAAAGGCCAATTAATCCATTCAATCAATCTAATTAGTATTGATTGATTGAATGCCCCAGTACTCAGAGATTTTTATGAGTCTGTAGACAAAGTACCTTACGCCGTTTCTGCAATTACTAATTAACTTCCTCTTGAGTATTCACTCTACTTTAAGATCCAATCAGTAGACATTACATTAGTAATGTAAGGGCTATCAGATTAAGTTTTATCAATTCCCCACTACTAGAAACTTGCAAACTTGCCTTGAATCCGAGACGAAAGGATTTACAGCACTTTAGAGGAAAGAACTTTCAGATGTTTAGAATCAAGCAAGTATCAAGAATCCTTTTCTTCCGTTAGGATTACGTTGAGGACAAATTTGGCAAGTTAAATCAGCAAAACAATAGGGGTATTTCGAAGCTTTTGTTGATCAGGCGACACCCGGATTTGAACTGGGGAAAAAGGATTTGCAGTCCCCCGCCTTACCGCTCGGCCATGCCGCCAAGACGATACAAAATAGCTGAAAATACCCCCCCTTTTCTTTTTAGATTGAGTTGAGAAATAAAAAGTGGATTTTCAGTCACAAAAGCAAAAATTCAGGACAAATCGGGACCATTAACTATGTGACTGTGAATTCATGAACGATTCTCGGATTTTAATCTACAATTTATAAAATTGTCTTTCCCTAATGATACCTAATGATATAAGAAATCCAAATTAATACATAACTAATCAAGATTCAAAAAAAAAAAAAGTCTTCTCGGTTTCGGTTATAGTTATATTAATATTATAATAGCAATTATGCATATATGTAAACCCCAGAACTTAAATTGTTTTGCAGATATCTAATCAAATATCTTAACTGTTCTGTATATGATTTTTGTCTATAGAAAATAGTAACTTTCATAGAACACGACATAGGCTGTCCCGAATAGAAATTCAATAAAGGAGGAGATATGTATAGATAGCTAGAGTCATATCTGAACATGTTTAATAAATACAAGTCTTCTTACGCACTTAAATCATATTATATGAATTAGACTAAAAAATTAGGTAAAAGCGTCTCCTTTATATTATATGCGAATCTTTTGTTTAACTGAATCGATGAAAAATGAAATATTAATCAACTTTTTCGTTTTTCTGATTATTATGTCTTTCTCTCATCAAACAGACCAAATTCGGAATACGTTTATTTTGCTGGTATCTAATCGGATTGTAATATGTAATATCATAATAGTGGTAAAAATGAAATAACTTTTGATATTTTATACAAAGCTAAAACTCCATAAAATAAGTCTAAGTTAAGTCAAATTTTTCATTTTCTTTCCATTTGTGTATCTGTTTCAAATTCCAATTTGCTCTTTATTCCTATGTTCATACTAGGATAAAATTTCATGTGATTTAGTAAACAGAATATTCAATTCCATCGTTGCTAGATCGATCCATATTTTTGGATAAAGAATGATTCAATAATGGGATTTTTTCGATAAATGAGAAATTAAAAATGCTGGGGGATGGAAATGAGGGAACGTCTACAATACCTGGGTTTAATCAGATACAATTTGAAGGGTTTTGTAGGTTTATTGATCATGGCTTAACCGAAGAACTTTATAAGTTTCCAAAAATTGAAGATACAGAGCAAGAAATTGAATTCCAATTATTTGCGGAAACATATCAATTAGTGGAACCATTGATAAAAGAAAGAGATGCTGTATATGAAGCAATCACATATTCTTCTGAATTATATGTATCTGCGAGATTAATTTGGAAAACCAGTAGGGATATACAAAAACAAACCCTTTTTTTTGGAAACATTCCTCTAATGAATTCCCTGGGAACCTCTATAGTAAATGGAATATACAGAACTGCGATCAATCAAATCTTGCAAAGCCCCGGTATCTATTATCGGTCCGAAGCGGACCATAATGGAATTTCGGTCTATACCGGCAGCATAATATCAGATTGGGGAGGAAGATTCGAATTAGAGATTGATAGAAAAGCAAGGATATGGGCTCGTGTAAGTAGGAAACAGAAAATCTCTATTCTAGTTCTATCATCAGCTATGGGTTTGAATCTAAGGGAAATTTTAGAAAATGTTTGCTACCCTGAGATTTTCTTGTCTTTCCTAAATGAGAAGGAGAAAAAAAAAATAGGGTCAAAGGAAACTGCTATTTTGGAGTTTTATCAACAATTTACGTGTGTAGGCGGAGATCCAGTATTTTCTGAATCTCTATGTAAGGAATTACAAAAAAAATTCTTTCAACAAAGATGTGAATTAGGAAGGATTGGTCGACGAAATATGAACCAGAGATTGAATCTTGATCTACCTCCGACTAATACATTTTTGTTACCGAGAGATATATTGGCGGCTGCGGATTATTTGATTGGAATGAAATTTGGAATGGGCACGCTTGATGATATGAATCATTTAAAAAATAAGCGTATTCGTTCGGTTGCGGATCTCTTACAAGATCAATTTGGATTGGCTTTGGTTCGTTTAGAAAATATGGTTCGAGGCACTATATGTGGAGCAATTAGACATAAATTGATACCGACTCCTCAGAGTTTGGTACCTTCAACTCCATTAACAACTACTTATGAATCTTTTTTCGGGTTACACCCATTATCTCAAGTTTTAGATCGAACTAATCCATTGACACAAACAGTTCATGGGAGAAAGTTGAGTTATTTGGGACCTGGAGGATTGACAGGGCGAACTGCTAATTTTCGGATACGAGATATCCATCCTAGTCACTATGGACGCATTTGTCCAATTGACACGTCTGAAGGAATCAACGTTGGGCTTATTGGATCCTTAGCAATTCATGCGAAAATTGGTCATTGTGGCTCTCTAGAAAGTCCGTTTTATGAAATCTTTGAAGAATCAAAATCAAAAAAAAACCGGATGTTTTATTTATCACCAAATAGAGATGAATACTATATGATAGCAGCAGGAAATTCTTTGGCACTGAGTCGAGGTATTCAGGAAGAACAGGTTGTTCCAGCTCGATACCGTCAAGAATTCCTGACTATTGCATGGGAACAGGTTCATCTTCGCAGTATTTTTCCCTTCCAATATTTTTCTATTGGAGCTTCCCTTATTCCTTTTATCGAGCATAATGACGCGAATCGAGCTTTAATGAGTTCTAATATGCAACGTCAAGCAGTTCCGCTTTCTCAGTCCGAGAAATGCATTGTTGGAACTGGAGCGGAACGACAGGTGGCTCTAGATTCAGGAGTTTCTGTTATAGCCGAACACGAGGGAAGGATCATTTATACCGATACTGACAAAATTTTT